TAATATCTTGGGGTTTGCAACGATAACTTGGTATATCTACTAGACGACCATTAACTAAAATATGTCTATGGTTAACTAATTGGCGGGCTTGAGGAATAGTTGAAGCCATACCCAATCGAAAAAGGATGTTATCTAAACGCATTTCAAGTAATTGTAGTAAAACCAGACCCGTTGATCCTTTGGCTTTTCCGGCGATACGAACGTATTTAAGTAATTGCCGTTCTGTAAGACCATAATGAAAACGCAATTTTTGTTTTTCTTCTAAACGAATACGATATTGAGATTTTTTCCCGGAGCGCGATTGATTTCTAAGATCGTTTCCGGCTCCAAGCCTTTTACTCGTTAGTCCCGGTAAAGCCCCCAGGCGGCGTATTCTTTTGAAACGAGGCCCTCGGTAACGTGACATAAAGACTCCTTATTTTATTTTATTGAAATTTCATAAACCTAAATTAAAACTGAGCTAAATGATAAATGAAGCAAAATCCACTGAAGTATTGTACTTCAAAGAATAATGAGATGATTTGGATCAATATCCAGACACGTTTTTGTATTGTATATATTTAAATATAAATCAAAAGACGGTTCCCTTTCTTGATTTATTTTGCCGAGATCTAACTCCTCCAAATTTGAATCAAAATTCTCCTACAACATAATAAATCGACGCCCCTTGGAAAAGAAGGAAGAGGCCTTTTCAATGTTCTTTTCTTTCAAAAAGACATTATCAATGATTTTTAAAATCAAACAAATAGAGAAAAGCCGGCTATCGGAATCGAACCGATGACCATCGCATTACAAATGCGATGCTCTAACCTCTGAGCTAAGCGGGCTTAAATAACAGAAATGGTATATGAATAGGAATTCAGTAAATTACTAGAATCTTATCTATTAACTATTTATTCTTAGCTATTCATAAAGACTTAGCTATTCATAAAGAAAAGAATAGAATTTCAAATAAATATTGAATGTTATAGAACATAACGATTAAAATAACTATATAATAGAATATAGCGATCTATCTAATTTTGATTTCTATACATATTCTTAATAAATATAGAAATCGAAATTAGATAATAATGTCATTTTATTTTCAATTGAAAATAAAATGACATTAGAAATTGTTTTTTTCTAACCTAATTTTATTAATATATTCGATTCTATTATTATATATTCTATAATATACAGAATAGTATTCTATAATATACAGAATCGAATATTCTTATTCTACTGATTCTATATATCTATTTATCTATTTCGAATTCTCAATCGAGTCTAGTATTAGATTCTAATTATACATTCTTCTATTCTAATTCGAAAAAATTAGGCTTTCGACTAAATAATTAGATTGGAATTTGAAATTAATGAAATGATTAGTTATAACTATTACTATTCTATTAGAAATTAGAAACGATTAATTAATGTTTAATAAATTTCCATTTTAACTATTTTTTTTTGTTATGTTATATAGGATCCGTCTTAGCCTTAAGTAAAGGATAAGAAAGTAAAGGATAAGTAAAGTAAAGGATAAGAAAAAAAATGAAATGAAAGAGACGCAATCCAGAGAAATGCAATCCAGATAACTGTAATCCAGATAACTGTAATCCAGATTAGACTGAGGGATTCTAATGAGACATTTCTCAGTTTTTTGTTTTGTTTTCAACGGAAGAAAAGACGAAAAAAAGAATCGACCGTTCAAGTATTACACCAGATTGCATGAGAAAAATGAGAGTAAGAGAGGCATGTCTATATATGTTAATGTTATGTAATATATCCATCTATATTGAATTGCGAATACAGAAAGGATAGAATCATTTCTAACAAGAACTCGAAACGCTTTTCGATATAAGAATCCGTATCTAATGAATTCGACGGTTTCAGCGTAAATGAAAGAAAAAGAAGAACGGCATTGAGGTCCTAATCTCAAAACGCAAGGGGGGATATGGCGAAATTGGTAGACGCTACGGACTTAATTGGATTGAGCCTTGGTATGGAAACCTACTAAGTGATAACTTTCAAATTCAGAGAAACCCTGGAATAAAAAATGGGCAATCCTGAGCCAAATCCCGTTTTATGAAAACAAAACAAACAGGGGTTCAGAAAGTGATAAAAGGGATAGGTGCAGAGACTCAATGGAAGCTGTTCTAACAAATGGAGTTGACTTCCTTTTTTTGGTAAAGAAAGGAAAATGAATCCTTCTATCGAATATCGAAACTCCATAAAGGATGAAGGTTAAATCTATATACACTATGGATATGAAATGAAAAACTATCTCAAAAATAACAACCCAAATCTGTATTTATGTTAATGAAAAAAAAAAAGCAAAAGAATTGTTGTGAATCGCTTACAAGTTGAAGAAAGAATCGAATATTCATTGATCAAATCATTTCCTCCATAATCTGGTAGATCGTTTCTTTTGAAGAACTGATTAATCGGACGAGAATAAAGATAGAGTCCCATTCTACATGCCAATATCAATACCGGCAACAATGAAATTTATAGTAAG